CCGAAGCAGAATTCAATTCAACAGCAAAAAATTGACTCCGAAAGCAGCCAACCATAGTAATTCAATAAGAAAAGGAAAACATAATTCAGTCGAGATCTCTGCTTGGATGATTGCTTGAAATCGGTCTTAAGTGAGCAATAGTTATATTCTCCGTTTAAGGCGTAGTTGTTGCTTCTGTTGATTGAAAGCTTCCTTGCCATAGCGAGAGTCAAGGTTTGTATCAATTAGAGTTGGATTAGCTGCCACTAGGCCTAGTCACCACAGCCATCTTCATCCCTGACCTCGGAATCGGCAGATCAGAAGCATCGCGCTTCGACCCCCCTCTCTCCCTTCTGACTCGAATGGCTGAAGCTGAGAGTCGTTCTGATGGCGAGAGTACTCTTTCTTTATTCCTTCTTTCCGCTCTTCGCTTAGCTAAGATGGCTTACAGATGCCTCCTTGATCTTGGAGTGAATACGAATAATGGCTAGCGGGATTCCGCATTCAATCGGAGTTGGTTTCCGAAGGGAAGGTACAAAAACCAGCAAAAAGAAAACAGAGCGCTCCAACACAGAGTTGAAAGAATGCTCAACCACGAGGACGCTTGGAAACCATACTCCCTATATCACCGGGTCGATCATCATCTCAAAGTTTTTTTAGCCATGTCGGGCTTCCTTGTGCCACATAAGACTCCTATTATCCCGAACTTCGTGCTATAGCCAAAGCACCGAAGCTTCGATCTTCTCTTCTCCAATTAGTCACCTCAGAAAGGGATGTTAATAAGTCCAAGGTATCCAACCGTAGAGCTGGCCACTCTCTAGGGGATCGTACCGCAGAAACAATTTCAATAGCATCAACAAGATCACCCCCATGAATCGTAAACTTCGAATACTCTCGACAGCCCTCCGCACTTTAGCCTAAAAATCTGATTGCTCGTCGACTATGCATCAAAACCTTACCCATGTGGTCACGGAGCACCCAAGAAGCACCACTAAGTAGTTTCTTTTTAGACCAGGCTACTCCAACATTACATTTCACAAAGCCTAACGTAGGAGCTTCACCACTGGGCTATTTTCTCATCCGCCATGGGTTGTTGATAGAGCTCTCGATAAACCATTGCCGTGCGTCTTCCATGACCTTATCCACCGCTTTATCAGCTTCATACACCTTCCCCTTCAAATACCATTTTGTTCCTATTCTTCCACAAAACCCACAGAATCAAAGGGAACTTCTTATCTCAAAAGGCATTTGTCTTCATAGACCATGAGTAAGTGATAAAAATTAGCGTAGATAGAGGAAGAAGAATACTCTCCTATCATGGACGGGAAGTTCGATAACGCCCATATCTCATGGGGCAAGTGAATAATATGTGGTTGATAGTTTCTGGATCTGAACCACAAATCTGGCATTTGAAGTCAACCTTCATCCCTCTCGATTTGAGACTATCGGAGACAGCAAGCCACTCAATGTTTTCCACCTCAGATTTTTTGAACTGTGCATAGCTTCCATATCTTATGCTTCAACGGGTTCAGTAAAGGTTGTCCATCTCACGGAGCTTCTCCTTGTGTGTTAGCCGATTGATAAGCCAATATCCTGACCGAACTGAGTATTTACCATCTCTGTTATAAGCCCCAGCACACAGAATCATTCTGAGAGTTAACCGGTCTCATCGTATAATGCATCTCGGGGAGAGAACATCATATGAACCAGTTCTCTTTTCCAAGATTTATTGGATCTATCAAGTCACTTTCATCCCTAGATCCCTTTGACTGTTTGAAATGGAAGGAGAAGTCACGCATCCGTTGTAGCTGGCAGTGCTCATTCTTTCATTCCTTTAGTAAATATCTTAGTATAGGCTGTCCTGAGGGAAGAATTGTACTAGATGGATTCCGTTTGGTCTGTTCCAGTCTGTACTCCGTTTATCGGCGAGTTATTGTTTTCAAGGGCTTGCCGCGTATCAGTTGAGTTCCCTCCGGATTGGAGTCCTCAGACAACATCCCTTCCCGGCTAATGCAGCTTGTAGCTCCAGTTTCAAGATTCTCTCCTCTCCCTGTTCATAGGTATCATGAATGTTATATGGACCCCGCCTCCCTAAAGGGACTAGGTTTACCTTACCCGGCTATAACCATTGAACCTGTCTGTATCAGGCTTAAGGGTAGAGGAATTGGTCGAGGTGATAGGCACATTTGCTGAAGTGCCGGTTCTTCCAAGATTCCTTTGCATTTCTCGTGGACGAACTACTTTCTTTTAGTTTTCGCTTTGACTTCACACTTCTCCATATTTAGTTTTCAAATATTAGGTAGGCTCTCTCTCTTGATTAAGGGCTGATAGTTGGTTCATTAGGAAATCTTTCTAAAAGACGGATATCCTTCTATCAAGGAGAGATTGATATATGAAATGATTAGAATTAGAATGATTCCAGTTACTCACAGCGGTGCTACGATCAGCAGGTCTTGTCTCTCCCCTCGCATCTGTGTCAACTGTCCGTTGCTGTATCAGTAGCGGAAAGCTTTACATTGAACCAGAGGAATTCCGCCTCCTCCGACTCAAACATTGGATTAGCTTCAGGCATTTCAGGATATTCTCGAGAAGACCAAGTTTAGTAAAGATATTTTTATTGTAGAACCGGTCCCTCCCGTTAGATCGAAAAAATGTATTACAAGCTCCCATGGAAAGTTTTTTATCAATTCATTCCACCAGCACCTTCTCTGCTCTTCAAACCCGCTCCTAGGCAAGGTCCTGATTGTGTTCCAATAGGGGAGTCGGGCGGAGTGCTCAACTAGTTCGGATACTCTAGCGGCGAAGTCAGCAGCTAAGGATCACCAAGATGCGAGACCCTCCCTTTCTTTTATAACTCTCTAGTAGCTCAGTTACGAATAAACATCCTCTTATTAATGCTTGCATGAGCGGATAGATCAGATATTGATGAAAGTAGTGAAAGAGGCGCGCCAACAAAAAGGATTGTTTTTGTTAATTTTCCCGCATAATCCTATGTGAGGAAAATAGAAAGGGAATCCGTCTATATTGTCCTTCCCGCTTCATTCTCTTCATCTTCCCTTATCTTATAATACACTGGCTAGCGCCTTTATTCGATTAGACTGGGATTAAGACTCCTCGTCACCGGGCTAGCTCTTCTCCTCCGCTTGTCCTCTTTTGCCCTACTCGAATGGGGGGAGCTACTCCCATAAGAGAGCTATGATCGGGCAAGTAGATACAGTAGAGCTCGCGCTTCTTTGATTCGATAGTCGGAACTCTTGGCCTCTGAGTCCATATTAGGTGAGGTCTAACTCAAGAAAGATTAGTATTTGTACTTTTCTTTCTCTTTTCCCTGGGACAGCTAATCAAAACAAATATGGCCCCTTCTCAAAGAGACTGCCCCTAGGACTCTATTAAGTGAAGTCATTTAACAGCGGATAGACAAAAGTTATGACAACCCTCACACGAGGGAGGCTTTCGTTAAGATAATTCGCCCATACAATAGAACAAGGAGAGCAATCAACGCTATGGCTACTTTAGGACAATTCCCGCCTCTAAATAAAGAGTAGGAGTCGATCGCCCGGGCTCCGAGTGATAGGCCTAGCGCGTACTGATGCCCCGGCTTGCCCCCGGGATGAGGCCCCTGGAAACGCTATTGGGTACGCGTCCTACGAATATGGTTTCGATCTCAACCGATTCCTTGTCCACCGATCGTACCTTTCCTTCACCTTTGTTTGAAACCGCACTTACTTGGTTTGCCTTCAGTCGTACTTAATAGAGTCTGCCTTTAGCCGTACTTAATAGAGTCCTGCCTTCAGCCTAGCTTGGGTCCGGTCCGCCGTCTATAATCTATTCTATTCTATTCTCTTCTCCTCCCTGCGTTCTGCCTTGATTGTAGAGTTGGAATCGCCGTTTTCGTTTTCTGGAGAATTTCTACCACTTCATTTTGTTGGAATTTCTCCCACTGAATTCCAACTCGAGGTAAAACAGGCATAGGAATCCAGGCATAGAAAGAGTAAAGGATAAGAGGAGCTGTGTTGACCCTAAGGGCTGATGTGAAGTCGGAGTCAAGTTTTCAACTGGATCAAGCAGATGGTAGGAGTATCGTGGATTTGAATCCCTGAGTGGTTAGTTCGTTAAGTAAAGAGATGACTTCCCAAGTAGTTCCCTAGGCAAGTAGTGTATTCCTGGGGTTCAGTAGTCAAGTAGTTCCCTAGCCTAGTAGTAAACTATCCAAGTAGTCAACTAGTTTCCCAAGTAGTCAACTAGTAGCCAAGTAGTGCCCAAGTATTCACCAAGTAGTGAATTGTTTAATAAAGGTATGACTTTTCTGATAGTATGCCTTTTCTGAAAATGATAGACTGAAGTCAGGTTTAATAAAGAAGTTTAAAATGAGGCAAAGAAAAGAGAAGTCTTGTGTGTTGCTTAACACACGCGATTTGTCAATACTGTCCGAGTGTTTATCCGAATACTAAAGGTAGCGAAGAAAGAAGTTGTGATTATTTGGGTGTATTGTCGAGACTTTGTTGAGTGGTCGTAACGTCTGTTGCGTGATCTTGTTGGAGTGTAGTCCTAGGGCTTCCGGGCTGTCTTAATTAGAATGTAGCTTCCAAAACTTCATTCAATTCGAGGAAGAAAGTTTTTATCTGTGAAACCCTATTGTAGTAGAGTTTACACCACAGTTTCTCTTTTCCTGAGAATTGATTCAATTATATAATGCGAATTATGTTCTGTCTAATTGTCTTTGTTCTCTTCTCCTACTTCCATGGTAGGGATGGTCTACTCCCACTTCGATGGGTGTGGAAGTGTTGTTTGAATCATGTATGTAAGTAGGAATGTGCTCTGCTGCTGCTGACTGTCCGAGAAGTGTTCTGCTGAGGTAGGAGAAGGTAGATGAGCTACTCCATGTGAAGAGAGGAGAGTTACTGTAAAGACACAACTTCCACCCTGTTGGCTGTAGTTTTAGCTTGTATATGTGATGAAAAAACGAGATTTTATTTCATAGAATAACTCTTTCACTCGGTAAGTTCCGTTGGACCTCTCGCAACAAGTGCTCGAGTATGTAAACAACCTCTCCTTTCAGTCGAGTTGCTAAAGCACCTCTCGCAACAAGTGCTCGAGTCACTCCGTGCCTCTCCTTTGCTGTTCGAGTAAACAAGAAATGCTCGAGTTACTAAATACCTAAGGGGCCCCTCTCTGATAAGGAAAGAAACGAAAAAATCTCAAATTTATGAAAAATCTGGTTCGATGGCTGTTCTCCACAAACCACAAGGATATAGGGACTCTCTATTTCATTTTCGGTGCCATTGCTGGAGTGATGGGCACATGCTTCTCAGTACTGATTCGTATGGAATTAACACGACGTTTTCTAGGATCAGAAGGAAGCGCTATTCTGACCACTACGTGCGTTTCATTCTTCGCACTGGTGGGCTTCCTATTTGTATTTCGAATTTATTACTTTCGTTTGAAAGGACCACTGAGGGGGATTCTCAATCTCTTCTTAGTCTTTTCCGCTGCGTTCGTGGGATCTTTGATACGGATCGAAGTCATCCACCTAGTGAGTCCGGCTTTGCCCCTCCTGTTGGGACCTTTTGTTTGGAAGGCCGTAGTAGGGGAAGCACTTCCTTCTACGGGCCCTAACGGGGCGGAGAGCTCATCCACGTGGAAGGAAGACCCCTTTGAACTTCGAGTTCTCGAGGAATCATTCTCGGACTCCCCCCCGGCAGGGGAGTCCCACACGGAAGAGAGTGAACCCTCGGTAAATCGACGTAGTCTCGAGGCACCCCAAACGGAAGAGGGTTCACCCTCGGTAAATCGGCGGGGTCCCGAGGAAGCTGGGCCTGCGCTTCCAGCTAATCCAGTCCCTTCCGGGGGGGGCGAAGCTGGGCCATCTGTCCCCTATCCCTACAGAAGGGATGAAATGATTGGGGGGGATAGCGTGGAGGCTATAGAACGCCGCCTTCTGGCTAAATTTGCTCCTCCCTTATACGAGGACATCCAATTAGCCCACATTCAAGCCGAAGACCTCTTCGAGGTCAAGGTAGAGATTGTGAAGGTAATGGCTGGCCTTGATCCAACGGGGGATTGGACGGGGCGGGGAGCTCGGGCCCTCGACAATCCCCGTACCGCCACGGGAGAGCACTCCTTGGATCAATTATACCGCCTGTTAAGTGCTCTAAATGAGCGCGGTAAAGAGGCCCCAGAATTTAAGGAACTCAAAAATAGAGTGTTCCTCAAGAAAGGCGGCCCTGGGGGGGACTCTATCGCATAAGTAAGCAAGCTACCTTTCGGGATGGGCTTTTGCTTCTTTCTTTATTTTTCGATATGCCGCTTCTTCGCCAGCAAGGAGCGAGAAAACAAAGTGGGCTGTAATGATGTCAGAATTTGCACCAATTTCTATCTATTTAGTGATTAGTCTGCTAGTTTCTTTGATCCTACTCGGTGTTCCTTTTCCATTTGCTTCCAATAGTTCTACCTACCCAGAAAAATTGTCGGCCTACGAATGTGGTTTCGATCCTTCCGGTGATGCCAGAAGTCGTTTCGATATACGATTTTATCTTGTTTCAATTTTATTTTTAATCCCTGATCTGGAAGTCACCTTTTTCTTTCCTTGGGCAGTACCTCCCAACAAGATTGATCTGTTTGGATTTTGGTCCATGATGGCCTTTTTATTTATTTTGACGATTGGATTTCTCTATGAATGGAAAAGGGGTGCTTCGGATCGGGAGTAAAGTGATAGGGCAAAAAATGGGGGGGAAAAAGAAAGGAAAGAGAATAATGCCTACGTTTAATCAATTGATTCGTCATGGTAGAGAAGAAAAACGGCGCACGGACCGTACTCGAGCTTTGGATAAATGTCCCCAGAAGCTAGGAGCATGCCCGCGTGTTTCAACGAGAACACCGAAAAAACCGAATTCCGCTCCACGTAAGATAGCCAAAGTACGGTTGAGCAATCGACATGATATATTTGCTCACATTCCGGGCGAAGGTCATAATTCGCAGGAACATTCGCAGGTGTTAATAAGAGGAGGTAGAGTGAAAGATTCGCCAGGTGTAAAATCCCATTGTATTCGAGGAGTAAAGGATTTGATGGGAATTCCGGGTCGAAGACGCGGCAGATCAAAATATGGTGCAGAAAAACCCAAATCGATATGAATGGAAGATGCCTCTGGAACTAGTATATCGGTCAGTCGATGGAACAATCACAACGTTACGCCCCAAAATCAAACTATATGGAGCCGTTACGAATGACCATAATGGAGTCTACTACACACTAGCCAATAAAGAGTGTATTTGACTCACTTCGTCCGTTGATGATCCAATTCCATCCATTCATTCATTCATTATTATTATACGAAATATCACTTTTTCAGGCTAGTTTGTTCCGAGTAGGCATTCCATCCCGACGAGGTATTGTTAGCTAGGAGACGGGGATTCCTTATCTGTCTGTCAAGTAGAGTTCCCCTTCTCCGTCTGCAAGGTTTGTTTGTTCCTTGATGTGTTAGTTAGCAAGCGAAGCGATCTTCTCCTAAGTAAGCAAGCTGTAGTGAGCGAGTGCCTACCGCGTTGTGCGTATGCATCTACTGAGGTAAGGCACGATTGAGCGGCTAAGGGTTGCTGCTAGCGCATTCTAAAGAGTATTCCTTCTCTTTGTTCGGAGTAGCTTGATGAGAATAGGCTGCTAGCGAAGCGTCCTTATGCGAGCAAGCTGTAGAGAAGGAGTGGCTGTCGGGGGCAGTTACGACTGATCGGCTAGCTGTCTTGTTGCTAGAGCGCAGTAAAGAATACCTCTCCTGCCGGAATCATAAACTCCAGGTTCTTCGGCTGTTTCAGGAGCTGCAGAAAGGGATGCTTTAGCTGTTGAGGCGAAGAAGGGAATTGAGGTAAGGCTGGCATAAGAGAATGGAGTTACTGAGCTTACTGAGCTAATGGCCTAGAAGTAAGTGGAGTTAAGACAGCTCGTAACAGTATCGGAATACAATAGAATCCCTTCTTTACTTACCTATAGGCGAGTGACCACTGAACGATAAGAACAAAGCCACTTTCAGCTATAACCGGAGTGAAATGAGTTCTATAGGCCTTAGCCGGAACACTTTCTAACTAACTGTTAGCCAGTGAAGTGATTGCTGGGAGTGATCACGAACGAAGGATGAATAGAGGCGTAGTCTATAGCCGGCATAAGCTGTAACAGGAGTTCGAGTTTGAGTTACTCCAAGAACTACAGGGAATGCCATAGTAGAGCTAAAGCCAATAGCCGTAGCAGTGAAAGCTGTCTATCATAAGGTAGGAAAGGTCCTCTTGCTCTAGCAGTCAACGAATCGGAATCGGAAAGGGACGATCTTGTTACTGGTTCAATACCAGAAAGGGAATAAGTTGAGGAATCTACATATGAAATAGTTCCAATATCGGCACAAAGATAAGGCGTTTCTCGGCAGGAAATGGTGTAACATCAGAGTGAATAGTTTCTGTAGCTGGTAACTCATTCACCTCTCCTTTCAGTCGAGTCACTCCGTGCCTCTCCAGCTTCTCCGAGCTATCTATCTCAAATTCATTTACTTTACTTACGAAGCCAGTCTCCTCTATAAGACTTTCATTCCCTAGACCTCGTAGGCTGATGATTGCCTTGATTGGCCAACAGTATCAGTTCAATCTGGCATTTCATCCTTGGCCTTGGTAAGGGTGTACACTATCAATGAACCAGTAGTTGCATTTACAGCAGAAGATAGATGGCATACTTCAAAAGCGGGAGTAGAAGCAATTGTATTTTATGCTACTAGGGCGGCTACTGAATCAATTGATGGAGTTATATGGGAATAAAAAATCCTCCTTAGAAGTGAAGGGCTTCCCCGCGGTTATGAGAATTTCTGGACCGCTTTCACTTTCTGTTCAGTATTTTAGGTATCTATAGACTTTCCTTCTCTGAGGAAGATCTACTTCTAATGATGTAAGTGGTTGATACCAGGGACAGTGGAAGTGGAAATGCGATCCCGGGGCATTTGAGTGTCTAAGGGCTGTTGGAAATCTGAAGCTATGACGGTAGGGGATAACGGCTAGTTGTGCGTACTAGGTACCTAAAGCGCTTGGGGCAAGCCTTCTAACATAATAATAGAAGTTCCCGGGTCTACTGAATCATTTACAAAGTCGACAGTTGAATTAGACAGGAAAAGAACCATCTGAAGCTGTTTCGGCTCTAAATGAAAGAGTAGGACTTTCTCTAGTAGCTTCAAGCATTCCAGTCGAGTTACTAAAGTACCTCAAATCACTTGCTTGGAGAGTTCCCAGCGAAGAGTTTTTCCTTTAATCAGCAGGTCTTGTCAGAGACTTTCTTTAGATGACATTTCTCTCACTACCAATAGTCTCCGCTTCAAAGAAAAGCTTTGAAGGGCTTACCTGCTTTCTGTTCGAGAGTAGGAATCGACTCTAAGAGCAGAGTCCGCGGCAAACTAGAAGAGTGAAAACTAGAAGATTAAGATGGAACAAGTCTTTCTGAAGGCCTGACCTATCAATAAATAGGCATTTTTTTTCAGAGTGGGATATGGAAACTTTTCCTCTGTCTATTAGACAAAGCGGAATCCAATACGAATTAAGTGAAAATGATGGCCAATTGAATCAATAGTGACATCCACGCACATAGAATAGAAAGCATGGACTAAGAAGGTCTGCAAGCCTTCTTACTCTGCTTCTCAACATTAGCACGACTACTCCCACTACACAATACAACGGGTAGAGCCTTTCCAACATAAGCACTTATACCACCGGGCTCACCTACACCCCTTGAGGTGATTCAAGTCGACTTACGACTCTTCAATCTATCCGATACCTTCGTATCGTCAGATGAAGTACGCGACCACCATTCCCGAGGACCAGGGAATGCCGGTGCTTTTGTGGATCTGAACCTACATGATAGATCGGTTTCGGGGGATGCTCATTCAGGGGATGAGAGTCCTTTCCTCGAATTCATAGCTCATTGGGATTCGAACCCAACCACATACATATTTGACTGGAGTGAGACGATCCTTCTTTTTTCCTTTCGATAAGAAAAGCTAGGAGTGAGACCAAAGCAGCTTGTCTGCAACAAATAGACTCAGAAGTGAGTGATCCATACCTTGACTGAAAAGCTACCAATTAGGTCAGTAGCTGGCCGAGTCGCTGATAGACCAAATAAGCACAGTAGCAGTTTAGAGCCGAAGGAGCTCTATTTGGGATTCTATAGCCTACGCGCTTGCCTTTACTTTAGGGGATCGAAGTTGGATGAATCTCCAGTGGTTCCTTCCATCGGCGTCATCGAACCACGTTAGCAATCCAGAATAACTGGAAGCTCGAAACGACCGGTCAAAGGAATTGATCCGTTTAGTTCTGTTCTTCTCCTAGTTTTATAGCACACCCATGTAGAGGGTTTCCTACGACATTCCACTTGCGGAATGGAATAAAGGCTGGTGCTAGTCTAAAAGACGAATCCGAACAGAATCCCCTTAGTAAGAGGCGTTCCTCTCAGTCGAGAGACTGGCGTTCCTCGAGAACCAGACAGACTAGCTATCTATCGATTGTAAATGGTATGCGGATACAGGTCGAAGAAGATGAACTATGAGTTGACTGCGTTAATTAGCTGCCTGCTTCTTGCTTTCGTCCGGTAAGGATTTCCCGCTTTGCCCTATGGACACTAAGGTTAGATACATCAAAGTTTGAATGCCTGTATAGCTAAGAAATCTGCACTCTGAAACAAAGTTTTTGATGAATGAAACTTTCAGGGAAGGGTAAGAAGATGCTAGAGTAGTTCCGAAGGCTTCTATTCTAATAGGGCTGCTTCCTCTTTCTCCCGTTGAGTTGGGCTACCAGTTGTAGAGAACGTAGGACTTCCCGGTAAGCGTATCCCCGAAGTGTAGCGCAGGGCTGTCCGAGTGATTAGATTTCTAATTGAATCAAAGCGTCGGCTAAGTCAACGGTGCAGCTAAAGCAGTGATGTCAGTCTTTCATTCCTCTGTTTGTTTATGCGGAATGGGAAGATGCTGCTAGAAGTCTCGTTAGGCCTTTGCTAGTTCCTCTTCTTGTTTGGTTTGTTGTTCCAGCGAGCGTGGAGAGTGGCTCGTACTCCTGCGTTTGTAGCTCCTGTCAGTCTAGAATATCTCTTCTCTTCGTTTGAGCTATCCTCCTGTTGTGAATCTCTATCCCTGCGGTGTATGGATTCCTCTGTAAGTGCTGCTTCCTATCTGCCATTACCTGTATTCTATCGATAGGAATGGTTGTGGTATGAGTTAGTGTGCATAGCTGCCTTGTTTCTGTGTATGCACAGCAGTTGTTTCTGTGTGAAGCATGTATGGAGGTAGTGAGGAACGGCCTGTGAACTACCGTAGCTAAGCGGCACTAGTTCCTGTTGCTTGCAGCTTCAGTATAATTCATATCCCTTGTTGGTATGTGAGTAAGTTGTTGCATGAATGGTCAGGTAGGTAAGCATAGCAGTATTCCTGTTTATGCATGTATCCCTGCGGGTTGTCTTCCCTATTGAATGAGGGAAGTGAGCTGGTTAATCGCAGCTTACTTCTGGAGTGGTCCCTAGGCGGGTGTAGCTATTGTTGCTTGTAGCTGCTTAGATCCCTTGATTTAGGCTTCGATCCCCACTTTTCAGGCATCTGCTTCAGGAAAGGCAGTTGACTTGGTCGAATCCCGATTACGATCAAAAGGAAAATCTTGACTTGCAGTGGAATAACGGCTTTGCGGAGGAAGACCATCGAAGGCTGTTGCTGGGAGAGGTCCATTAGTCCGGGTCGATTGCTTCCATCCTCAATTGCTTCTTTTGAAGGTTACATGCCTGCTGTTGAAAGCCTGGGACGAGACAGAGTTAGTAGGCTTTGATCCTGCGGTTGAAGGTGATATACCAACAACATGAGCTAGCATGGTTTCGAGTGCGATAACATGGGATATGGATATGTTTTCTTCGATGCCTAGGCAGGCTGGGATTGGAACTGTTCGTGATTAGACCTTCTATATGACTGAACTTCCCCGCAACAAGATAGAAAGAAGAGTCTGATTCGGAGAAAGATTAAGATCGTCAGTGATCTACGGATAGCTACCGACGTGAGAGGCCTAGAGTGAAGCTCTGGCAGAGTGGCTCCCTTGTTAAGTGTAGGGCCCCTTGGCTTTGGACAACTCACCAAGCCATAGAGACTAAAGAAAGAGCTAAATCAGTCCTTGCTGCAACTGAAGGAACGAAAGAAATCTACTTCCGAACTGAGCGCTAAAGGTACATACGGAGAGACCTACGATTTCCATTCTGTTTAGGCTATGAAAACCTCCCCGGATGAAGGAATGTAATACATTGAAGACTTCGAACTGCTTACGTAATGGAAAAAGGGGCTAGATGGCTTACGGGATATAGGGTTTTGAGGAGTTCCTCTGACTCACTTTTTGACAGAATCAAGGTCCTATCATTTTCTTCTTTTCTGAGTGAAATCAAAGCAAGACCATAAAGGGAAGAAGGTTGGTTACCTGCTATACTAAGAGTAAGCGAGCTAACGAGGCCTAATCCTGGGTTCACGGCATTCCATTCC